GCCCTACGGGCGGGCATCTCCCGCAACGCAAGCTGCATTGTTCGCCACCACCCGAGAAGCAAAAGATTCGAGAGTAAAGGCGGAAAATACATGCATAGATAGTGGTCTAATGACAAGGGCCGACGACGGAAGCTCGGGACGGAGCCGTATGATGCGGAAGTCTCACGTACGGTTCCCTGAGAAGGAGTGGCTACCTACTGGAGCTTCGACCAACCACCACCGGTCAATTCCGCTTTGGGGCCACCCTTACTCTACCATTATTATAGGGGTATGGGGTCCGAGACAAAGAAAGATCAAGGCAGCATATCAGTTTTTCCTATATACTTCACTTGGATCTGTTTTTATGCTATTAGCTATTCCGTTGATTCTTCTCCAAACAGGAACAACCGATTCACAAATCTCATTAACCACAGAATTTAGCGAGCGGCGCCAAATCTTTCTATGGATTGCTTCTTTCGCTTCTTTCTCCGTCAAAGTGCCTATGGTACCAGTTCATATTTGGTCACCCGAAGCTCATGTAGAGGCACCTACGGCAGGATCCGTCATCTTGGCAGGAATTCCTTCAAAATTGGGAACCCACGGGTTTTTAAGATTTTCAATACCCATGTTTCCCGAAGCGACACTTCGTTCCACTCCTTTCATTTATACTCCAAGCGCGATTGCTATAATATATACTCCCTCGACCACTTCAAGACAGATCGATCTTAAGAAGATCATTGCCCACTCCCCAGTAGCCCATATGAATCTGGTGACTATTGGTATGTCTAGTCGGGCGGCGGCCGTTAGGTCACCTATTTTGAGTTATGGACACACAAGGCCAAAACATGTGTGCCGGGCGTGCGACCCATCAACCTACTAGCAATGGGGAGAAAACATAGCATGTCGCAACAATGAATTGATTCGAGGCGTCAGCAAAACACTGCCGTCTGTTCCAAAACAAAACCCCTTAGCGCCCCGGGACGGAGTGGGGACGGTCCTACGCGCAGGCAGCAGCAGCACCGGCTCTACGAAGTCAGAATCGAATCTTTCTGTTGGCTTTCCCAATTCATTCGTGAATAAGAATTCAAGGGCGCGAAGAGCGCTTCTAGCTGCTTCGCCTGCTTCTTATTATGGCGGCTATTATGGCGTGGCGGAAATGAACGAAAAGCGAGATGAACGTGCTATTTTCAAATCGATTGATAGATGGCCTGATCTGTTCTGATAGATCGAAAGAGTAGGAATGGATAGAGAGGAATCCATCAATAATAAGGGAAATCTCCTATTTCTATCTATTGATGAGACAAGATATCTATTGGATCCATCAGAAAGAAATCGATATGTATCTGATGGAGTCTACATCGTACGTAGAGCGCCCAAGCGCTTTTGGGCCAGCTCAGTTCTCTTATCCATCGGTCCAATGCACTGGGCTCATCTCATGGAGGAAAAGCCAAAAAATGTAGTTGTGTTGTTGTTGTTCGCCGCCTCGACGCATTCCCTTATCTCCCGGCATCGTCCACACAGAAAGAAAGAGCGCGGAGCCCCGGCCCGACCTGTAGGTCCGCTAACGTAAAGCGAGGAGTTGAGCCTGAACTGGCGAACCGAAGTCACTTTCGGAACCATACTTCCTACAGCTAACACGTGTCCAGTCCAGCGGAACGCGCAGCGCAAACGAACGTGAGCTGCTATACCGAATCCCCGCTGGCCATCGGGGACCGAGTGGTAAGGCCATGATCTGCAGGGGAACGGATCACTCATTCTTCCACTGGGGACAGGTGCACGAACGGCAACTCCAAACGTCACACATCCGCCGCCTACCTACCGTTTAGGTGGCACCAGCGAGATCCAGCTAAGGTAAGGAACTTCGTGTCGCGGCTGCTCCACTCCGCTGCGGTCTCTTGAACTGAACTTCGTTGCCTTCCCGCGCGCGAAGCGAATGGGCGCTGTGCCGTGGGTCAGTTTCGGGGCGGGGGCGGAGAGAGACCAGAAGAATGATTCATTTGGATCGACGAGCCATTTCGTGAATCAATGGAATGTCTGTCTATCCATGAACATCTATTCTATCTGTATATCTAGGGATCTCTATCCATATATGACGTCTTATATGGCATGATATGATCGCCTAGCCGTAGCCGCATATCAGCTGCGCTCAATATGCGTTTCTGTTTGATCAGATCTTTCGCTTTGACGGAAGCTTTTGGACCTAGCGAAAATCTGACGCCTTCGCGCAAGCAAGCGCGAGAGAAGCAAGCAAAGTAGAAGCTTTGCCAGAAGCAAGACGAGGAAGCGGAGCTGTCTACGAAGCGGTAGCTTCCCCGACCGACTACAATACAACAGTCGCGACCTACTTTGATTCAAAAGAAAGGCGAACAGGGTTGGTTTGGCAACAAGCAAGCAGACGGCTCTCTATCATAGTAGCAAGGGGCTGTTCACTACAAGCTATCAGCGCTGTCTTAGATGGAACGGCAATAAGATAAGTCGACGTTCAATCTCTAAGGCGGGTTTCCGCTGAGAACGGAATAGTGTTCGTGTCCAAAGGTGAACAAAGCCCTAGCTTATAGAGTTCGCTGCTTTTCCCAGGCCGGAGAAGGGCTTATACTGCTCGCCTTTGTTTGATATGTTCATTCAGTACCAATACAAACTACAACTACACCAAAGCGGAAGGGCCACTATAGAAGCTAGAAGTAGCCTATAGTAAGTAGAGTAGTCGGCCTAACCAAAGCGTCACGACATAATCAAAAGGTTGCCCTTGATTTTCATCTTAAGTAGGGGCTTAGCCCGCCCGCCTACCAATCAAAGAGGCTGAGAGTAAGCGTAAGCTCACCCGGAAGCTCGAAGAGCTTTCTCCGCCAGAGAGTGGAGAAGGGAGAAGCGACTCGTCGTAGAAGCTTCGCTTCCGGGACGAAGCCAAGCCTAAAGATCGACTTGGCGCAGGAGGCCAAGCATTCTGGGCTGGAAGGAGGCAAGCAAATGAAGGAGGCATTGCATTACGGGCCGACTACAAGAAGCAAAGCTTCGTAGACTCGACGACGTCGCTTATAGAATGCCGACTACTAGGGGGTCTGGGGGAAGCGAAGCTTAGCGAGCTTTATAAGGCCGACCACTACATAAGATAAGCCGCCGCGGGGTTTGGAAAGCTTCGAGCTTCCTTCATTCGCTTCGCGGGAGCCGCACAGCACATAGCTGGAAGTCAGAGGGCCCGTACTACCTGCCTAACCCTTCGCTCCGAGGGACCGTAGAACGGAAAGCGCCTTCTAAACAACTCGGCAGAAGGAAGGGGCCTATGTATTTGCATGACCCCTGCAGATTTGACCCTACCTACACCCGGAGCCAATCCCTAGCGGTCCTGCCACCACGCCGCAGAACGGGAGCTCGTGTGGAACCTTGGATTTCTGGCGTAACAGCGGTGGAACGTAACAAAATATTACGGCCGCGTAACATAGGGGCCTACGGTACGGGGAACTCGGCCAAAATATGGACACACGAAGGGCCCGGCACGCACAATCCTATCCTATCCGAGTCCGAGTTTACCCCGTCATTGCACTTCGGACAGCCGTCCGTAGCATCATAAGGAGCACCTCCTTTCGAGGTACCCAAATGGTACGGTACATAGGAGGTTGGTGTTTCTCAACGTGGTGTATAGCACGAAAACCATTCGATACAAGATAGGGCCGTTCACATGAAAGAAGAGAATCAATCCTTTCTTCTTTTCTTTCTTTCTCGAGGGGAAAGAGAAGTAGGGTCTTATGGAGGAGGGGAACATTCGGGCGCATTTATCAAAATCCTCCACTGCATCCAGGATCACAAGTGGAACGCTAAGCAAGGGTGGGGAGGCAGCGAGCGGAGCTTGAACAGAAAGCAGCAAGCTGCTTCTTCAGAAGGCGCGGGAGCCTCGGGGGTCTGGGGGACGGCGGGAGCCGTCACGTGATAGGGCTTTTGAAGCCGAGCTTCATGAAAACGGAAGAGCGCCCCGCGCACCATTACTATTGACGGTGCGCGCGGAGCCCTTCCGTTTTCAGCTGGCTGCAATGAAATAAGTAGCTATAGCTAGCTAGCCTTTTCAGCTGGCTGCTATAAGCGCTAGCGCCCCTATCACGTGACGGCCCCTACCCTATTAGTAAAAGGAGTCGCACTCCACGAGCCGTCGTCTTCCTCCAACGACTAGCTCCCGTCTCTTGTTCCGGTCCGACAACGAGGACGCTGCCCTTCTCCTGTCGTGGAAGGACTTCCGCCTGTGGTGTGGTCCAACCCATGGGCGGAGTCGCCCTCATCCCCATTGCTCAGTGCTCCCTGCTGCTTCGCTGGGCTTTACCCGTCCCCGGCGTGGACGCGGGCTTCTATAAGAGAATGATAAGCTCTCTTAACAAGAAAACGCGAACCGCGCGGAGCCCACCCGAGTTCGTTTTCTGCCGCCACTGGCCGGCCGCTGGGAAACACAGCCCGGCCCCTCTCGGGAAACGGGGTGGGGTCCAACAAGCACTTGCTGCAGAGGGGCCCCAAGCAAGCACCCGGCCCGCCCTTCTTCTTCAGTAAAGCCGACCTCTTTTCGCCAGTGCTGACGCAGTGCGCGTAGATAAGGAAAGCAAAATCCCAGTGGGGGCCGGTGCCTTTCTTTACGGCCTAAACTCCTATTTGTCAGCCGTGGGGAACTACTGCTCGGTCGGGGAGGGGAAAGCTTGGGCCTACCTATCCCGATAGGACCCCATAAAGGAACGGGAGCAGTTGAGAGGTTCCATATTGCCGAGCCGAAGGGCAGCACTTCTGTACGTGATCGTAGTATGTCACGTCGTCTCGTCCCCGCTGCATCGAATAGTACCTATGCACTATGTTCCGGTTCACCGATAAGGAAGATAGAGTTGGGGTGGGGTCTACGATGTGATACTAAAGTATGACCCGGGAGATACATGCTAACTATGGGTAGGAAGCAGGAACCATTCTGTCCAAAATGTCGGGGGTTACAGATCTCTGATACTACCATCGATCCGACAGAGCGGAACGACCAGAAAAGAAGTGGAGTTAGAAAGCCGTATGATAGGTGGTAACTATCTTGTACGGTTCGGGGGTAATCGGCGTACCTGGGGAATATTTGGCTCTATCGAACATACAGGGAATTGGAGGTAGCATTCCACCGATGTCAAGTCATGGACCGGTTCCTCCAGCCCTTTTTCTATGTGTTGGTGTTCTATATGACCGACATAAGACTCGACTTGCTAGATATTACGGAGGTTCAGTGAGCACCATGCCGAATCTCCCTACCATTTCCTTCTCTTCCACTTTGGCCAATATGAGTTCACCTGGTACTAGCAGCTTTATCGGGGAATTTCCCATCTCAGTAGGAGCTTTCCAAAGAAATAGCTTAGTAGCCACATTAGCAGCGCTTGGGATGATTTTAGGCGCGGCGTATTCCCTTTGGCTATATAATCGTGCGGTTTCTGGAAATTTCAAACCCGATTTCCTCCATAAATTCTCCGATCCAAATGGCAGAGAAGTTTCAATATTTCTACCTTTTCTTGTTGGAGGGCGACCGTCCGTTGAACTACCAAAAAAAAAAAAGGGTAAACCAATGTGATCATGACATTGTAGGTGCTTGCGATGGGACGGATGCGACTTCCCTCATAAGTAATGGGTGGCATAGCCCGTTGCAGAAGTCCCCTTTTTGATCCATTTCTTTAGGGAGCTTTTTGGGGTGGGACCGAGAGAAAGAAAAGGACGGGGCGGCTTGGGGGCACTTCTCGACCGTGTCTCCGAGGGACAGTTGAACGAGCGACTCATGAATGCTGCCGGGTCGGACGAGCCAATAACTCGAACGCGTTCGGTCAGTTTTTGAGCAAGAATCACAGCGTTACCTTACCTTCACCATGAGACGGACTCCAAGTTCTTATGGCAGAGCACGAGGAGTTTCCAACTTCAATATGATGATGGGAATGGAAACCAGAAGCACGACTGGGGTCTTCGTGGTCCGAGATAATACTTACATCAGTAACAGTAACGTAAGCATGAGAGTTTTGGTAGTACCGGTGAACCAGATGGCCGCGGCGAGGGAATCTGGGACGGAGGACTCGTAGTATCTCTCTAGATCTGGCAAAAGCGAAACAACCCTAACGTAATTCGAATGGGGCTGACCGCTGAGCCCACTCTGGCCTCTCGCAGGGCGGGCCCCTGTGGGTGCGAGCTGGAGCTGCCATAGCTTATGGCTAGAGCAATGGGAGGGGCCCAGCAGAGAGAACAGTAAGGATAACGAGCGCTCCGCCCGCTTGGCGGGCGGCAGGAGCCGCGGGCAAGTGCTGGTAGGCCAACAGCCCAGTGAACCGGGCGGGGCACTCGACGAAAGGGGCACACTGAGCAAGTACGAGAAATTGGCCCTCCGCTTTATTAAAAGCAAGGACCGCTACGGGAGGTCGAACCAAGGACCTATGGAAGTCGGGGCTCGTCCCCGGTCAATATTGGATCAAACAATAGGGGCCGTAGCACTGACCTCTTTTTATTGATTCAATAAAATAGGGAAAAGATCGTACTGTTCCCTACCGAGACAACGGACACTCTCAACGGATCCTCCACGCGCTGGGCATACCTCTTCCGTGCGTCTTTCTCGTGGCGGGAACAGAACAACAGGGAAAGACCCGGCCGACCTGCCCAGGGCTCGAGGGCGAGCCATACGAGTGAGTCGAAAGGCTTCCGTTTCCGTTCTGGGTTTGGGGCTTTCGGGCCCCTCTCGATCTTCTTCGTATAAGGGAAGGGGAAGGAGTCTAAATCAATGGACATTAATGAACCATCATTGATGGACGTTGCACATGACACGATCAATTCGACTCGACGGTCCGGCGCTAATAGAAGTTGCTTACTCTCCTAGTAGCGAAGGAAAAGGGCAGGCCTTTTTCGTAGTCATAGTGGGCGGGTCTCATGAGATCTATGCCGGCCGTCGGAATCAAACGAAGGTCGAAGGACCATTCGATTCATTAAGGGCATAGATCTAGGCCTATTTGTTCGGGGAACCACTATGGACGAGACCTCCCGGCCTCGATTCTTTGCATAGTCCGGGGCCGGCCGCAGCAGAGCAGCGGGGCATAGCGGCGCCCTCGCCTGGCGCCATTCCCGGACCTAGCAGCAGACGGGCGGGCCGGGCCTGAATTCAGACCGGACCAGACTCTTCTTTGCTTGAGCTGCTCCCACGCACCGTCACTATATAGGCCGGAAGATCTCAGTTGTCCTGGACTGGACAAGTACGTAGAGATCTTCGTGGGACCGGGAGGAGTTTCAATCGATCTTTTCTAGGATTCCTTATCACGCTACGCACTGATTTCTTTCCATTGATAGATAAGAGGGCTCCCCTTGAACAGACTCTTAAAGGTTAGGTTACTACCTGCCTCTACGGAAGAGGTGTACTTTGTACCGCCCGGAGGTCATATAGATCGGAACCCGGAGCGATAAGAACGAAAGGGTTGGTGTGGCCACAGCTACAACTACTGGCGCTTCAAAGGGCTTAGATTCTAAGGGCGCTACTGAAAGAGGGTGTAAGCCCCGAAAGCCTTTGGTACTTCAGTAGGGCCCTTAAACCAAAAAAAGGCGACCATCCCTTCCCTATTTCTGCATTTCATTCTCTATTTGGCCCGCCTCATCAAAAATGAGAAAAAGGGAGGCCTATTGATTCGAAGTCACTACGAAAGGGTCGGTCAATAGCATAGCTCTTTCTTTCCCGCCTTTCGAAGGAAAGGCCTTCGCATTCCTAATCCGGTAGGGCCGGACGGCTTTGTTTGCCCCAGCTTGGCGAATCGCATCCCCGCGCAACGACATTGTTTGTGCGCCCTTACCGTTCTCGCTCAGTGTTTGCAACGGCTGGGAAGCCAGTCGTAGAAGCGAAGCCTATCGCCACGCCGACCATCAAATACGAGATTGGGCCCTTCTCAAAGATTTGATGGAATGGCCCAGCCCAATAAAGGAAGGTTATAGTACGCGATGCGTTCCATTTGTACGAATCGCGAACATACCACGCACGACCGGACGTAGAGCCACTGACGAGCTGGCAGACCGGGCCGGGCGCAGGTGCCAGATCCGAAAAGTAGAGTCTCGATCAGCCTAGTGCACCAACCACGTGGTACGACGGGCACTCAAAGACCTGGCGAATGATGGCCCACCCCACCCAAGAGCGCTTATTTCGGGAACTCATGGCTGGAAACAATCCTTATGGTTTTATATCCGGTAGGAATAATAAGAATCAAAGTCCAGGTTGGTTGGTGAGCCTAGTGATAGGAGACTACCTAGCTTGGTTCGGAGAGCACTTGTTGGGTTAAAGATTTGTTTGTTGCTAAATGTTACGGCCTAAATGCTGAACTATTGACCCTACTTGTTCGGATGGGTGTTCACCCCAAAGTGTTCCCGGACCGCATGCATACATCCGTAAGTAACTTAGTGCAACATGGCAAATTTTATTGAGAGGAATCAGCAAAGAAAAGAAAAACGGGTCCTTATGTGTATTTGAGAGATTGTCCTCGGGCTGAGGAGTGTCCACATGAGTTCGTTGAGGTGTCTACACAGGCCTGCGGTCCTCTTTTATATTCTGTCGAGAGTTCGGATTGCTCCACCTAAGTAGAACGAAAAGGAGGAATTGGAAATTCAAGGGGAGCCAGAAGCTTCGCTTCCGGTAGCTTGCTTACTCTCCTAGTTAGAAGAAGGCTCTTTGGCGGATTATTTAGATCTGGATAGAGTCTCGCTCAGTAAAGAGAGTTGTAGATTCGTTAGATCATGATAGAGTCCCTGTCACGAGCAAGCAACGGCTAGCTTCAAAGCCGTTGCGCTTTTCAAAGGCCCCTTTAGGGCCCAGGCCCCTGACTCCATAGCCCTAACTAAAGTGAAAGTGACTCCATAGCCCTATAATAAAGAAGGGGGACAAAATTCTGCTCTTCTTTTCATTGATTTTGGCTCTTTCGGCTATGCATAAGTGCCGAAGAATCTTTCTGTTACTTTGAGCTTCCATGGAAGTTGCCCTCCAGCAATGCCTCTATCATCGGCGAATAAGCTGTGGTTGATTGATCTAACCTCCGGGGTGTCGCTTCATTTTTCTGCATTGCCTCGTTGAATTTCCTTCCCAAAGTCTCCGCTATCATGATGTAGAGGTAGGGGCCAAACCAACCCTTGGCGGATGCCTCTTTCCGTTCTGAAAAGCTGGGTCTCCCATTTGATCAATCGGAAAGCAAAATACGTCGTTTTGTTGATACACGCCCGATTCACTTGGTCCGGTCCGCTGAGAAACCGACGCTTTCTAAAAGTTTGAGGATGAATTCCCTCTATCGAAGGCGCTTTCCACATCCAACTTGCATCCTTTTCTTCTTATCTTTCTTTGCTTCATAAAGCACTTACTGTCTGTATGGTGATGGTGCTGTTCGGAAATCGATCGACCTTTTAGGAATGCACATACAATCATCTGATATGAATCTGCACAGAATTTTATCCAACAGCGATCATTTTAGCTTAGCGGAGATTTGATAAAGCTCAAAGGAATAGTTCTTCGGGGGTCTGAATCTGTCAAAGGCTTCAGGCCTCTGATCTTTCGGAGCAAGCATTAGAAAAGTAGAGTTTACCGCCCTGGCATTCTACCCGTTCGTCTCACTTCTTCGACGTGTGCTAGGAGGTCGTTTTGCATTCGCATAGGTCCAAGTAATGTTGGAAGATTTTCATTTGAAATCCATCGGGCCCGGGGCTTTGTCCACCTGAGATTCAAAACCTTCTTCACTTCTCCGAGATAGGCTCATCTAGAAATCCATCCTCAAAATGGATATGAAGCAGCCGGTGCCTTCCACCAGGGCTACTGGTTCTGTCAATCGCCTCCTCCTTGAACTTCTTCTTCAATCAACTTAATCGATCAAAGACTCTCTTTAGCACCACGAGGTGATCGTTTCTTGTCCTGGATTTCACGAGGATATCATCGACATAATCCTAAATATCCGTATGCTTCATATCGTGAAAAATTGCGGTCATCGCCCGGTTGCTCCTGCGTTCTTCATACCGAACGGCATGACCTTATAGCGTCCCCATTGCGTTATGAACGATGTTTTCTTCTGATCGGCTTCCGCCTGATTATATAAGGAAAATCCGTCCATGAATGACAGCATCTCGTGGGCTGCGGTGTTGTCCACGAGCAGATCAATATGAGGTAGCGGGAAGTCGTCTTTGGGACATGCCTTGTTTAGATTTCTGAAGTCGATGCATACTCGAACCCGTCCATCCTTCTTATGCACGGGGACGTGAAATCCAATCAGAATAATCGGAGGCTAATCAAAAACCTCTAATCATTTCCTCCTTAACTTTCATTTCAAAGTCTGGCCTTAATCTTCTCAGCTTTTGCTTGACTGGTTTGGCCCTTCAGCCAAAACCAGATGATGCTCCACGAGCGCGGGATCCAACCCGGCATATCTCTTTATGACCAGGCAAAGACGTCTTGGTAATCTTTGAGAAACTCTACGAGGTCCTGCCGGAAGACCCAATCTTTGTGAGGCGGGGTTGCCTTCGTGCCTATGGGGAACCGACGGTTGACTTCCTCGGTTTCTTCGATCACCGCGGAAGAGGTCCTCTCGAACCGATTGCAAAGATCGCTTAATTCCTTGGCCGCGATGGGAGGGAAGGGGAGGGATGGGGTTGGTTGGAAGTCGTCTCTAGAGATGCAATCCTCCACTTTGCAATTCAGATCAAAGGAGAGAGAAGAGGTTTGGACATCTAGAGGCGAGAGAACGGTGACCCAACCAAACATCTTGAAAAAGGATATGGAGGCACCATTTCCTGTAGCCAAAATGCTTGCGGAATTTTGTTCTGCACTTGAGGAACCCTTTCCAGACGTGTGATCCATTTTGAACAGGATTGATGTAAATGTCACGCCCATTAGGAATAGAGCTGTTCGTTCGGATTCATCAATAGCTAGTTCCTTCCTTCTTGAGGCGGGTAGATCAGGTTTAGTCGCTTCCCCATCAGCGGGCATTGGAACGAGGGAATCACCAACATAGGATTCTTTAACGGGAGGTCATCAACGGTTTGTGGCGATAGATAGACCGAGAACTTTTCTCATTCCGCCGGACTACTTAATGACTGAACCATGTAGGCATGGATGAGCGAGTGGAGAAGCAATGACAGCAAGGGATGGGATAAGACGACACGACCATATAGGGGTAGGATGATCACGGCTTGTGTCAAGGAAGGCTATTCTCGGCCAACTACTCACGCTTCTTATCGCGTTCCATCTATAGTTTCCTTGGTTTGATCAGCTGGTGGCTAATCCCACGATCGCCTACTCTTCCTACTGCTTCTTCCTCGCCGGCGAGGATTTGATTTAGTCCTTTCTCCCAATTGCGGAGGGTGAGACGATCAGTTCGACGCATCTATTCCTTCATCGCTATCGGCCAGAAAAGGGATGGGAAGTTCGGATCACGCTCGATCGGCAAGGGATGGTGATCAGGTGGGGTGGAGATCAAAAGGTTATGGTGGTTCGGAGGGATGAGATAGAGGTTCCATTCCTTTACCCAACACCGGAAAGAACGATACGAGGGAAGAAGGCGGGGAAGGATCAGAGGGTGGTTCAACCAGAAAGGATTAGGAATGAAAGGTTTGATAGGCCAGGCTATCACGTCGGGATAAGGCATACGGAGATCATCAGCTTATGGCGGGAAGGATGGATGAGCTTACGGATGGGATGGATGGGGAAATGAAAGCTTTCGACGGCTGGTGAGGCTGGGTGATCGAAGTAATGAGCGGCCATCCATTTAAAGGCCACACCAACCCTTGTGGGTTGGGAGGTAGAGGGAAGAACTCCTGAGGTCGGATAAAGCCTATTTAATCAATCCCTTTGTTCGAGGAGACATTTTCTTTCTTTGGTAGGTCGAACTTTCAAGAATAAACGGAAGAAGGAGAGGCGGGTTATTCAAAGTCTCTCGTCCCAACGACGGGCGAACGGCGCTCTCGGCAATACCAGAATCTGAATCCGCAGGTGAAAGTCTCCTTCTATCCGACGGGTCTCAAGGCTAGGTTATTAAGGAATTTACTCGGATTCATCCAAGACTCCTGGGAGGTCGATCCTCGATTCGACGATCCCCAGGTGTTCGGGAGGAGTGAACAAAAGCAGAGGGGGGTCCGGATTGATCGACCAACATCAGATAGAGATGCCAGGTTGAAGGATATAGGTGCTTGCTGGACTTGAATCTCCGAATTTCAGGGATGTAGGGAATGATCAAGATCAGAGTCAGAGGAAGGCGAGAAGACAGTTATGTTCCTCCTGACTGAACAATTTCTACCCCATCCATTTCACATCTTTTAGAGTGAGGAAATATTCGTCATTTCATGCCTCCCCGCACCTTTCCTGATAACCCTACCTATAGCTATGAGTAGGGGTAGGCAAAACTCTTCCTTTTTCGAATCTTCTGGCTAGAACAATATGCTAGGTGGTTAAGGAATTCCTTCCTCCGTAGTACCATCTTTTTCATCAAGGTGTTTCCACCCATTAAGGAAGAGGAGGAGGACAGAATAGGTCCTCCGTCATTAGAGTAGTTGATCCCAGTCGTCCCTCATGGAAACATCTTAATTCGGAAGGAGTAGTAGATTGATTGATCCGGAAAGCAGGAGGTTGAATCAGGTCAGAATGAGATATTGATTGGACAGGCAGATCAGGGTCATTGAAGTCAACTGCAATGAAAAGGCGGGGTTTCTAATTCGAGAAGGGATGCAGATGAAGGACTTTTGGTCGAGCGAACAACTTATAGGCAGTCGGAGTCGGTCAACCAACACCAGACGATAAGCCCTTCGGGGGTGGGGCAGGATCTTTTCTGATTCGAGGAGGGATGACTTGTGGCTAGGGGCAGGTTTCTATTTATTGACAAGGCAGGGACGCCCTCCATCATTCTATAAAATTTCTTTCACCTCCTCCACTACGATCGTTTGGGCCGGTGGCCCTTCCAGATATAGAGGCAAAGGCAGGATTATCTCGTATCATTATACTCCTCCATCCGCAGGTGGAGTGGCTTCCGCTCCTTCCTCCATTGAAGGGAAGGTTGAAGAGAATCAAATAGGGTTGCTCCTCTAGTAGTGGCATACCCATCCAAATCTCCCTATGATGAACCGATTGAGTGTACCACTAAAAATGCTCCTCATCTATTTATGTTATGCATTCAAGACCGAAGACTACTAGACCGAAAAAAAAGATTGGAGTTCTTTAAGGACTGCCCTCTTAACTGCGGGGGTGTATTCCTTCCTCCCCACGGGTCTCCTCACCTCTCGGTTCATCTCTCTCATCATGCAACTAGAGGATTTCCGATTGATCAAATGGGAGGCTCATCTGGGAAAATAGGCGCATGAAGAGTAGAGGAGCTTTATATAGCTCTTTCGGTTGGATCGGCCTCATATTGGATAGATATACGACTCTAGAAAGTAGGTCTAGTGGAGGAGTTTTCAATAGTAGAATGCTCCTCCTCTAAAGAGGAGTAAACCGATGTCGGAATGCCCCTATCTCTGAAAAGGAGCGGTACCTGGATGATCAGTAGACCCCTTTCCCCACCTTAGAGAGGGTGGGCTCAGTATACCAGGAGGAAGGAACGATAGCCGAATGCTCATTATTGATTTCATTCTCATTATTCCATATTGATCTAATTATCACTATTCCATTGCCGCTAATGCTGTTGTTCCAAGTAACGCTTAAGCGGGATGTAGCCTGCCTGAAGTGAAGAATCAGAAGGAGATTGAAAGAGATGGACTTCATTAGTAGTTGTAGTAGATAGAGATTTGGAAACCGGGCGGGCATTTCGAGAGCAAACATTCCCGATAGATGGAAACGCGCCTCATTCTAACGGGAAAGGATGGATAGGGATTTGGGAAACACCTGCTCTTAGGCAAGCTCGGCCCACCCACCCAACACACGGCACTCCTTAGGTAGGGTCGAAGAAACGTCGATATCGCTTTCGACGAGGCAATAATATCTGATAGTCACGTTCGAACGTAGCATGTCGGTACCAAGAAACTACCGGGGTGGGGACTAAGGAAGTACAGAGTTTTTGAGAGGGTCGGGCGAGATATTGCAAATGCATTACAAGATGGTGAGTGGGCGATTCGCTCAAGGAAGCTCCCAACCTTTTCCTTTTAAGGCTCTGAGAGGAAATCAACAAAGAGATTCTGCCGGTCGCTTGATCATGAAACCGAGGTAGGGACACCGGTTACCGAACAAGAAAGCGTCATTTAGGCCGGCTAATCTCCACTCCTGGCATCGGGCGGGTGGAAGCGGCGGGAGCACCCTGAAGAAAGCGGCTTTTGGATGAAATGAAACTCGTTGTCGCCCGGCGGATACTCGTACCGGATCGAATGGTGGAATCAGCCACACCGACCATTCAAGGCGGACCCTAAGCCCTTAAATAAAAAGGGCGAGGAAAGAGAACGCAAGAATCTTCTTTGTTGTTCCTTAAAAAAAGGGGAGGAAGCGTCAAGCGGATATCTTCCGACTCAACTACGACGGAGAGATAGGAATCGACTCAGTTTCAATAGTCGTTTGTTTGTGCGCCCGCCAATCCATGAATGAATTCCTCCGCGATAGACTCAACTACTCGACTCAATCACGAATGATCGGTTGCCCCACCACTTCTGGCTGCAGAGACGGACCCTGGCGAGGAAGAAAGACTGGATTTGACTAGAAAGATTCCTCGAGGAACTACTTCGATTCGGGAGCCTGCATCTCACCACTGATCCGTGGCCACCCAACCCGGAATGATGGACGAATACATCCCTCCTCGGCAGTCGATCGATAAGGTTATCCAATAGGGGGAAGAGGGCTAGGTCCAATCGAACCATCGACGGTCCGCCGCTGTTCCCGTCTTCCGACGGATTCAATCAGTGAATTCGGAGGTAGTTCGGGTTCGATCGACCGGATGCAAGAGGGGAACGGCAGAAGCGCTTTTGAATGAACTTGGACGACTCATTGCTTCCCTTATGACCTCTTCTAAGCCGGCGGGCGGGCGGATCCACCTTTATCAATTTTCATTGAGAAATTGGCGTGAGATGTGGGCTTGGGAATACACCTGAGAGAGAAGGACGAAAAGGAGTCGAAGCCTTTCTATTGTATCTCACCCAAAAAGGGATTGGAACCGTTCCAACACTTCTTATTCCATATAATGAGATGGACGAAAGACTGCCAGTCGGGGAGAGCGGAACGAGAGACCTTACTGAACCTTCGCGAAGATTGATCGAGATCGATCAACGAGAAAAGCTCGAAACCGGGAACAGAACAGATGTGAAAGCTTCAGACCCCGTCACTCCGCTTCCGATCCACTGCTTTCAGAACAGTGAAGGTTTCTTACTCCAGCCAGGTCACACCTTGTCCCTCCCACAAACGGAGAGAGGAAGATGGGTCGAGGGAGCCTGGTGGAAGGATTCGAAGCGGTGTTGAGTGAGCCAATGTGGTTCGATGTCAAGATCCAAAATGGGTCTCCGGGATCCGAGACCTCCGAACTTTTGAGGGGAGAAAGCTCAAAGGAATAGCCCAGCTTCAAAACTACTGAGCGCGTTGGCCTTTTCTTTTAATAGATAGTCATAAGCGTTTTCAGCTGCTTGCTGGTCTCGACTCGATCGGAGAGGTTGGCCAGTCAGGATCAGTAGCAGCTAAGAGTTCGGAGGTAGCCCCTATCTAGTGACGGCTAGAAGAACTTTTCTTGACTCCCTGCTTTTGTTTTGAGGCTTCTTTTCATTCGATCGAATCGGAACTAAGAGAGAGAGAAGATCTCCTCCTGCCTCTCATGACCCTAGCCTAGAGATTCAAGTGTTGTTCGCTCCGATCCCTCACTTCCGGAGTGGGATGGGCATGAAATAAAGTAGTTGACTCAACCCCTACAGCCTTTCGATCCGAAGACTTTCACAATTTAGGGATGACTCGATCTGCCCCACCTGACTGAAGAAGCCTTCCTGGGCCTAGCAGCTAATGCTTTCGAACACCACCAGGAAAGGATCAGAAAGATTCGTATTGAATGCATTAGGTCGACGATTTGTCGTAAAACCCTCCTTCTCGAGATGTTTTAATGAATGGTCGGAGATGCTGCCGGTCAGGAGGAGGGGCCAAGGACAAGGCGACTGGGATCAACTATGGCGCAGCAGCTACGGATTGGGAATCAATGGATTCGGAAGCAGTGTCTCGACCTGACCGGAAAGAGAAGTCAATCGGTTCAGGAAGTGGGAGAGTACCTGTTGTCGATCAACCGGAGACAGCCGAGACCTCGCCGGCCCTATCAAAGTGGATGATTCGCCGGATAAGTACCAACCAAAAACCTCCTGCCTCGCCCCTCGGCTTAGGATCAACGCCGCCCGTAGAGAGATATCTCACTCGGATGGATCCCCACCTCTGATCCTGAAGCTGCCTCTGCTTCCACCTGTCCCTGATGTGTCCCCGACCGGCCGAATCAGTAGGAAATATTCGAATCGAATGCCCCTCGCCAGTCGAAGTAGCTAGACTCACTCATTTTCTTTTCAACCAGGGAGGAATCAACGAATGACCTGCCGAATCAATAGCGATAGAAGTTCAGTGACCTGCTCGAAAATCCTCCTCGCACCTCTGATGCTGCCCCTATCTATTAGGAGGGGCTTCTGCTGACTCCCAAAAGGAGAGATCGTCGAATCCCTACGAGAGAGAAGCCTGGGCCTGCCCGGATATGTCATTACCTCGGAATGGGAGGCTTATAGGAATAGCCCTTCGGGGGTAAGAGGGACTAGAGGAAGGAACCGCCCTCCTACTGCCTCATTGTTCGCTCAACCTGACGAAGAGAGAAAGGATTCAGAGGACGGCACCACGGATAGAGATGTGTCGAGAGGTGAGTTAAGGCTCGAGCGGCTGGGCAAGACAAGCGAAAGATTGAGAATCCCTTATTGACAACTTCTCTTTCTAGACCGGCAATGAGATGTATCCTCCAGAGAGATGCCTTCCCTCGACGAAAGCAGCGGGGCTCCGGGTAGCGGTGGGCAAATACAGCAACTCCTGCCCGTCGTTCGCTCGGGGCAGGCACCCAGCGAATCCTAGATCCCGATAGTCTTCTCATCGTCCAGCCAAAAGAGACCTCCTGCCTGATGAAGCTGCAACTGCCGGGGATATGACCCGCCTTCCCACGAATAAAGCTGTATAGAGAAGTTCTCCTTCAATTGCTTCTGTTCCTTTCCCGATCGATCGAGAGACAGTCCACCACAGCTATTCCGATCTCTCGCCCTCCTTTTCCGGAATGGGAGAGAAGCGGTAATTGAATGTGCCGACCCTCTCTTCAGCAAGGCCACCCGGGCTCGATAGACGGTTGAATAGCGATAGGGCCGATCGATCCCACTTTCCTTCCATCCCATGCCAGCGTGATGACCTCCCTCGCCTTTTACCGTACGGTTGTCCGTCCCCACCACCCGGTTCTTCGGAGGCAGTGTATAGAGCCGGCTTCCAATCTTTTGTCACAACACAAAAGAAGATTCAAGTGAAATAAAGCAGCATACAAACGTTTCCTAAGCAGCTACCTGTACATAGCTATTGCCTGCGTATTACATCCAGACGTACCAGTATACCGTCTTTGTTACATGTTACCATTCGAAAGGTGTTACCACAAAAGAGGCTTCAGAAAGCATGTCCTGAAGTGAAGGATTTACATATACTCATTATCAAAGTCCTTTAGCATCCTATTTACAGAAACTATAGTCATTCTAGCTATAACCGACTAAACCTGAGTGGAAAGACCCGACATAAAGGACTGTAAATGAAACTGAGTAACCAGGTGTAAACTGAGATTGGGAAGTCCGGCATGCCCCGAAGGAAGGACTCCAATTCTGCCTTGAGAGATTACGCTGTTGGAGAAATTCCGCCGTAAAGGTGTGGCTGACCATTCTTTCACTCATCTGTTTCAGTCGAAACAGTTCTGTGTTCATGTTGGCAATCAATTCTGCAAGTTCATCCTCTATCCGATCCAATTCTTGCACCATTTCTTGCATGAATGCTTTGAGTTGAAAGTCCATTGTTCTGGAGCGACGAGACCTACGGGAAGCCTGGCGTTTGAGCCGATGCGTCGATGATCACCAGATGGACCGCCTGAGGAGGACATCGATAGAGAATTTGCTTTGTTTCAAAATCCTCTTTGATCCAATTTCAAAATCTGGGAAGGCCATTCACTAACAGTCAAAAAGTCCTATCCTAAACTTCATTCCTTCCCGTCTTATACGATGTTATTTTCACCAGTCTCTATACAAGGAAGAAAGCCTGCTCATCATGATACAGTAATGGCTTAACCCATCCGCAGAGATTGATGATGATATCCTTTAATGATGTTCATCGGCAAATTAATGGTAATACCTGGTTTCCAAGTGGATTTTTAACGTAAGCGGCCTTCAATAAGGTGCTTACCCTGTCATAATGAACTCCAGAGGATCGAGAGGGTTCTTTATGTTACGATTTTCAGTCGCCATTATGATTATGGTGTATAGCCAGACCCCGTGTTGCCTGACCCGCTGCGTCTTTAGCAAGATCCCATTCATTCGTCGCGTGTTTGGGACGCCATAGAATCGTCGAATCAGCTACTGGATGTAAGAAGTCTTGCTTGGATCAGGTTTTTGGCAGGGCCGGAAATTCCTTGTCCCTTCCATATTTATTTGTTATGCCAATTTCTTTTGCACATTGGAGACCGAGCAGCAGGGCCTTCAGCTCCGCTGTATTGTAGGTATTGAGACCTATATGAACTTACCCTTCTGCTAATGCCCATCTAATGCCTTAAGCACATAACAAAACCGTCCCCACTGCTGGCTCCGTCATAATCATCTTCCACCGGTCTTCTGCTGTTGAATCCTCACTTGATCGAATGTGTCTCCTTTATGTATTGTGCAAAAAAAATGTCGAGCTTCAACTGAAAATGTGTAGTAGGGTAGAGACCGTCAGTTTTCTGGGAAAATTCTGTTGTATCAATGGTGGTATTCGAACAAAAATTTCCCAGGAAGACCTTCATCGCATAATTGAGAGATTTCCATATAGGAAACAGTCTCCTTTTGGTATAGCTTGCAGTAGCCATTTGATCGCTGATGTCCCCAATTTCTTTGTACCCTTATATAATAGCCATACTCTGTCTATCCATGCAATTGGATCTGGTAACAGCAAGTTCCATTGGATTATTACCGGAAGGTTGCAGAATTCCATATCCATTGTGTAGTTGGGCATTCAAAGAATCTATACAGATATGTATCTTCTGCCCGATTGCACATTGGACGAATTTGCCATGTATCCCCATTCGTTTCAGTCTATCACCGGTGAGAAGTTTCCGATTGAGACACAACCAATCAAATGACGTCGATCCTTGGCCCACATTGGATATTCCAGATGCGATTCCATCGCAATTGTGGATTTGTAGGAGTAGGAATAGTACTCTGAAGATATAGCATGTGACGATCCCGTGTAGTATAGACCATCAGGCACCTCTTATGTATGCAATCTGATCCTCACAATTAGGTGTATCATATAGAAACAGTTGCTGTATGTACATTCAGCAGTTGTAGAAGAAGAGACCTATTGCTGTGATCTAATTCAATAATGTGTTGTTCATAAACCCCGGTCCTATATAATTTATATACGCGATTAGTCGTTCGTGATCTGGCTATACTTCCGGTCCGGGCGCAGAAATTAGAAAGCAGACGTCATATTAAATCTATGATGATAATTACATAGATCAGGATGGGTAAAATGGAAAATAGATCCATCCTTCTCTACTCGTTCTTAGGAGACAGTGAGCTACTACGAAGAAACTATGTACATGTACAAGTCAGTCACAAAGGATGCCCCCGAGTTCCGGAAACCTGGTTCCTGCTGTATAAGCTCGGGAAGAAGGAGAGGAGAGTTCGGGACCCAGGGATTGGAATCTTCGGGAAAGGGGTCTTTGTGCTTCCGTGGTGGGGAAGATGCTCATCGCAGACAGTATGTTGGGCAGGCCAGTACTTAGTGGTCCCGGTTTTAGGTATGTCCTGGTTACTACTTAAATAAAGGAAAAGCTAAAAGAAATCGAACTAGAACTCCACTCCCATTTCTAAATCGAATTCAATCTTCTGGCACTGGGTGTTCTAAGCTTAAAGCAACGAAGGGTGACGAAGGGGAGAAGGCCCAGCAGGTCCTTTTCCCTCTCCCGAAAAAGTATGTATAAGGATAAATACCAGTAGCTGTATGTTGTTGTATCCTGACTTTTGTTATGTAAAGGGGCTTAAGCATCGGGAGAGGCTATCTATAATAGAAAGATTCCAGATAGACCTATTTCGAATATTAACAGCTCCTCTATAAAAAGGTATGTTAGGTAGTCTTCCTAAAAGACCGCAAGTGGTAAGTACACGCGTGGGAACATAGGAGCTTCCTTTATGCGCGGCCTGCAACCAGGCACTGACCTTTTCTTTCCTTTATGGCTTTAGGCTGAGCCTTTTTCCCTTAGCCTTCCTTCCTGAAGAAAGCCGCTGCCCCTTTTTATTGAATAAAGCGAAGCGATAAGTACACGTGCGAGGGGAGTCTTCGTTGACTTGACTTACGGAATACAAGCGAACAACACAAAAGAGACTTCTCGGGGCGAGCACAGAAAGAGAAGGAAGAGAATGGAACAGACTGCGATATAAATGCAATAAACATAGGAACTACCTGCCTTATTAGAGAGAGGGCGAACTACTATAATCTAAGTAAGTGTTAGCGAGTTGACCACTAAAAAGAAGAAGAAAACAAGGGAGTGAGCTCAGCACTCCGAAAGACAAACAAGCGAGCTCAGCGAAACAAGAAAAGCCAGACAAGACAGAAAAGAAAAGAAGCTAACGAAAGACAGAGAGAGGGCATCTGAAGGCAAGCAAGGAGGTGTTGTTTTATCCATTTGATTTTGCCCGCCAAAAACGTGAGCTGATGAATAAGTCCCGCGTCTCACGCGCTACGGCTACATTTGACATTGCCCCTATCGCGCGATAATAACCGGCTTTTGGCCGTAGATTGCGGGTGAAGCTCCCTTGTACGGAAGCTGGAACCCCAACCACCTTAGGGACCAGGTCATCCATGCGGCCGCAAAATCATAGCCGAAGATCGCACCCACCAGTCACTCAGTGAGACCGGCAGGCATCGAATCGGTTGCCGCCTTTCAATCAAAAGAGTAGTACTCCGGCCTATGACGGATGAATGACAATGGTCTCAACTGATTCAAAGTTCCGTCACTTCGAAAGAATCGTCATTAACCAATCATGTATCGGACGCACCATCCCTTGAAGTAAAGGGTTAGCGAGCGCAAAGATGCGGATTTGACCCGCACCCTCTTTCTTAGAAGCCAAGCGGCCTTTGGGGATAGGAGCTTCGCCTGGCGAAACCCCATGCTTTGAGAGTTCCATTAGAAACTGCCAGCACTTTCTCCACCCGGGAGTAACTTCAGTACCTGGAACTACTGTCCAAGGATGCAAAAAAGGTATGATCCATACATTGAAAGTGTCAACGTTGACTCACAAGCGCCACCCTCGCCGGGTAAATCCGGAGAAGGGCAACAGCTTCTTGTAGGTAACGACTCAAATAATGATTTTCATTGTTAGAGTCGTGAACCCGTAGTCGGTGTTGAAGACCAACGTCGGTATAAACCGATATAACCTAAATTCAAAGGTATCGATTTATAGCGAGGAACATACCGTTCCCTCCGTAGCTGTCTTTTATCGATCATAAGCTAAGCATACTGTGAGAACACCGAGGCTGCGTCTTGAACTATCTTGGTAATCGATGAAACTGAGAGTTTCCTCGTTTAACCAAAAGTCTTAACTTACTGAGGAAAACCAAGACAGATACAGGCGAACCAACCGGTCCGCATTCTCATCCCGAATTCTCATTTTCCGGAATTCAGTCGGGTGGCTAGGTAGCCCGCACCTAGTAAGAGACACTGATATAGGCCGGGCGCTAAAACAAATCGTCGATGCCCACCATAATACGCCATCAAACAACTTGATGCCGTTTTAAGGTAAAGAGAGGCGTGTAACCACCCTCCTTACGGCCCAGTTGTCGAATACTACAGATCAGAAGGTACGCCGCGATGCAATTCTCCTTCGTGAGATGCCCTGTGACGGCTTTCTTCCCTTTCATAAAAGTCCAGAAAGCCGCCGGGTACTTTCCACAGTACCCGCCGACGCTTTCGATCCGAGGCGCTCAATTAGGTCAAAGGTACAATTGAAATTCATCATTTTAGAATGAGAACCCTTGTCTATTATGAGTGATCGAGACCCAGGGAGGTTTTGACGGATTAGACTCTTGGGCTCGAAACTAAGGCCCCTCATCCGCAGACAGACGGCCAAACAGAGAGACGCGTTGCTAGAGGAGTACCAAAGAAACTTCGTGAGTGCTAACCAAAAGAATTGAGTAGAGCTGTTGGACGTAGCAAAATTCTGCTATAACTTGCAGAAAAGCTCTGCATCCGCCCGTTTGAGCTAGCAATTGGCCAACAACCTTTGGCTCCCCACACGGTTGTAACCGGCTACACTGGTAGAAGTCCCTCTGCCTAGTTGTTTGCTAAAACTGGCACGAACAAACTGAAATTGCAAAAGCATACTTAGAGAAGGCTGCCAAGATAATGAAAAGTGGGCAGACAAGGATAGAAGGCCTGCCCACTTCGACTTAGTACTGGTAAAGCTTCAGCCAAACCAGTTAAGAGTCTATCGCAAGGTGCATAAAGGGCTCATACGGAAGTATGATTGGACTTTCCCATAGTTGGACGAGTTGGACAAGCAGCATATAGAGTCCAACTTCCAGCGAGGCTAAAGCTCCATCCGGTGTTTCATGCAAGCTGCCTCAAGCCATACCATGGGGATTCAAGCGATGAAAGAAGTCACATTTCCTCAAGAGCACCTCCACCATAACCTAATTCAAAAGGAGGCTGAATACATCATGGCTGATCGAGTAAGCAGTAGCAGAGGGGTGGCTAAGCACAAAGAATTTTAGTCAAATGGAAGGATTGCCCGAAAGTTAGGCTAGCTGGGAACGGGACGCAACTCTTTGGCTTAGGACTTTGGCAATTTGAGGACAAGGTCAAAGAGTATCTTCATGGAAAGTCGACGAGGACGACGACTCGGGGAGGATTGTGACAGACTTAGCCATCTCACCTTGCTCGCTTCGCTTTCTGTTCGACGAATCGGTAGCGTAAGTCTCCTGGTTTTAAGGGAGTTATTAGCTTTCACTGCGTTTGAAGGAGTGTGTTTCTTGAGCTCTCTCGGTTAACTCGCTGAAAGTTAGTTAGTTAGTCTCTCTCTCAATCGTAGACTACTCTCATAACATTCATTGTACGTCTAGAGTGGTTGGTCACACCCGGCTTCAAGCAAGCTGTGTTTTGCAAAGAGTATAAAAGAAGTGCCCTATAAGCCTATAAGACAGTGTTGAGGTTGAGGTTGAGTTTTATCTGTCCCTTCTGACGCTTGACGTCTCATTCAGGCTAGTATGCCTCCTCCATAGGGTGAGGGATTACTCAGACTTCCTGGTTGCACGAGCATCTTTGGCTCCTCCCGGTAAGAGGTGCTGCTTAAGTGAGTTGAGATCATTGGGCCAAGCAGGCTCCCCATTCACCATCTCCTTCTTATAGATTCGTCGGCTTACTAGAGATGAGGATCTATTCATATAGTCAGTCCCTTTGTCAACCACACGTGTCTATCTTTTGATCACCTCATCATTCACAACATTATCTGTCATCCGAGAAGGCTTTTCTTTTCCTTCCATATTTATGCGGACATGAGCTATTACCCAAGGCAATAAATAGGTCTGTTCCCACTATCAAAGGATTTACTTGGACCATCACAGAGAGAGGATGGGATTTGTTGACTTTGGTGTGTGTGTGTGGTCGTTCGACATGCTTTTGGCTGCTCGACTACTAGTTGCTTGGCATGCTTTTGTCCACTGGGTGTGCATCCGTATGCTTTTGGGGCTTTTTGTGCTTGGGGTCATGCCGGTTTCCACTAGTCTATTAGTTTAAGAAAGTAGTCAAGTGGACAATTGATTTGTCTCTCTCCCAACCGAACTACCACAACGTTTAGGGTCAAACTTATGTGAACCAATTGAGAAGAAGTATAGGAGGGTTTAGAGGATTCAGTCACTTCTTGACTGAGTTAGAGGATGGAGTCTCGACGGAACGGCGAGGAGGAGCAGCTGATCTGCGAGGTTCTGCGGGCCTTGAGGAGATTGGTTAACTGCTCGGAATTCCAGGCCCCGTCGGTTTATAGTTGATGCGCTTTGCGTCTTAGAGAAGAACACAGAGGGAAGGAAGCGTTGCTAGGGTATCCAGGGATTCAGGTATGTCGCCCGGTTTTTCTTGTGTTGTGAAGATGCCGGAAAATCCAGGACGCCAGTTTTGGCAGGCGGGCCTTCAATGAGGTTCTCCGGGGCGTTCCCGTTCGAGGGCCCGTCTGGACGGGGAAACCAGGAGGAAACCTCCTATCTGTGAAGGAAGCGATGCTGAGAATACTCCAGGAAAGGCTCGGCTGGTTCCCAAGTGGGTTTGGTTTGGTAGTGGTAGTCGATGATTTGGGAGTTCTAGAAGAGATACATAACTTAAAGGAAAGAGCCCTGACGACGAAATTCCTCAACCCGGCCTCAAAGCTTGGAGAAGCATTTTGACGTCTCTGCAAAGGAAAGGTCTCAGTCGAGATGTGTGGCAGGGGTTTCTTCATCACCAGGTTCGCCCTGAAGGAAGACCTAGACACGGTGCTTGCACATCCAGAGCCTTTCACCCTTGGGTCCAGTGGCCTTGCATGGAAGAAATGGGAACCTGATTTCGACCCGAGGAGGAAAATGGAATCTGTGTCCCTGGGTGAAGCTCCTGTTTCTCCCGTTCCCTTCTGGAGGGAGGAAGCATTGGAACAAATCGGAAAACCATAGGTAAAGCGGGTAGTCCCCAGGCGAGTGTCGTAAAGCCTCGCTCCGTGCTTATGAGCGAGTGGAGTCGCTTCGCAGCTATCCAGAAGAGCCTTACTAATAGGGGCGCCTTATCAATAGAAGGCTCCCGCGCGGGGGCGTCGGGGGCCTACGCGTCGCTGCTCCCGCGCACCATTACTATACAAGGGCTTTTCAGCCAGCAAGCACTTGGGCGGAGTCAAGTCAAGCCTATTAGTAAAACGCGCGCATACATTTTGAAGCTTAAAGTGAAAGTGACTCCATAGCCCTATAATAAAGAAGGGGTAGCGGTCACTTCGAGATATTTGCAAGTAAAGCATATGCATGTGTACCAGGTGTTAAGAGGCAAGAATGAGATGCCACTTCTGCCAAATGCATTTTCACAGGCCGAATGATATAGGAGATAATGATCCTGTGACAAAGAATGTATTTGTTGCCAGAAGTGCACATGTTGTTGAAACATCTCCCTATGACTTTGCCTATTATGGATGTTTGATGGAATATTACTATTTCATTAAGGGGAGGGATGAGGCTCCTTCGAAGAAACGCCCGAGATGTCATGATTGATGATGTTTCATGATCGACGATGTTGCTGACCGGAAAACTATAGTCGACGCTTCGTTTGTTGTGTTGATTCCTCATCCTTATCGCCCCTTATCCGTCACTCTCCTATGGATGGGAACCGGAAACAGATCTCCTAGCTGATTCAATGTCCCTAGCCGGGGATAGGAACTACGAGTCGAGAAGTGGTTGGCTAGCCGGAAGGATGGGATGGATCTGAAAACGTGATACCGATCTCAGCTAGTAGATGAAAGAAATAGAAGAAGGAGAGAGACGGGAATTCGATTGGTGGGTGGCGGGCGAGTAAACCGATTAGTGGGCACGAATAATTATGCCTGGCCGAACGTTGGACTCCTCAAGACTCTTTCCTCTGTCAGGGTCTCGGCTGACTGCGCTTTACCATCACTCGGGGTCCAGACTGAAATGACCTGCAAGGCTTAGCCGTACATGAGAAAGAATCGATTGATCTCTATCCATTCCGCCCATTCGGATTAGATGGCGTTCACCCTCCGAATTTTATCTATTAGCGGTTGGCCTCCTAGCAGTCAAAGTCTTCCTTTCCCTGCCCCACTCCGTCGAAGCCGACCGAGAATCCGATGCTCCTATCTTTCGACCCCGGGAATCGACTAATCAACCGGTACGGTGAAGCAGTCAAAGAGATCCCACTATTCGTCGATCGGGGAGGGCTGAGAGCCCATGATTCGATGCTGCCATCCCGCCCGCCTTTCTATCCGCTGCTGAATGAAGCCGCTGACCTACCATCCTTCTAGCCCTACCCGATTCGCCGGGAAGGGGATTTGATGAGGCAACCAGATGGTTCGTCGAGTCAGGGAATGCTGTAATCCGATTGTGGTTGGACAGAAAACCCATCCCCGCCTATTACGTAAGGGCCCGAACCGTCTCCTTCGACTCTTTCTGCCGTTAAAGACATACTGTATGCGCTCGACGGTCTCCGTCATCCCGAAAACTGTCCTTTGGTTCTCCCCGCGAAGAAACTGTACTTCGATCACCCGCTACCTCTCTTTCCCTACCGCGTTAGGTGGCTCATTCGTACATGAGAGACTTATAATTCGTACGATGCCTGCTTCTATCCCTTGACTCGCCGCCTTCTCGCTATTTCATTCGATTGTGGTGGACGTTGCGCTTCCCTTGAATCGTACTACCGGTTGTCCCACCTCGGAAAAGAATATGAAAGAAATGCCTCTCTCAGATGGGAGTAAGGAACCGCCCGAAGCATGTTCGATTGGAAAGTCTATCGCCAGCTGCATCTCCCACCCCTATCTCGTAAAGGCCCAGACGCCCTATCTTCTCGATCCCACATGCCGGCCCACGGCCGCCTATCAAATGAATGGGACGATCGACTGAACAACTTCTCAATACGACTCCTTCCTCTTTATCTGGGAGTCAGAGATTAGATTCTGTATTGGCATACCAATGGTTTGGGTTATCAGGCCCCATATCTCTTTCTGCGGATTCCTTACCTGCTTTTGGAAGGGGCGGGCGACTTTGATCTCTGCCACCATCCCCTCTAATATGGATAGGGAGTCCTTTGCATTAAAAGTCATAGGCTGGGGATCATTTGAACCTCTCACCTGCCGTGGAGGAACCTGACTCTAAAGGGAAAGGAATTTCTCTCATTACAGCCCCCGTCTGAGATAGATAAGGGCAGCCGGAGAGGGAACCATTCCTTCATGCGCACTACCCGACGGAATTCTTTCTGATTCCGCAAGCCCACCTAACGCCTTCCGACATTTGAATTGAGAAAGAATGGGGTTCCGACGCATCCGAACGGACCCTCTGACGTGTATACGAGACTGATGGGTGGGGATTTCATCGATGACTCGAATCGCCCCTATCAATATTAGAGGGGCACGCTTCCTTCGCTTGCCGAGAAGAGATAGCCCAAGCCGATAAGGGAATAGTCGAATGTCCACCCTCTCCTCTCCTACTTCTCTCGAATCTCCTCTAGGATTGCCAGTACCCGATTCCCCACCACCCTTAAAGCCGATGATGAAGGAGCAGGAAACGTCGACCTACCTGCCTGAAAAATGATTCTATTCCCTAGCGAGCATTCCCACCCTATCCATTCCTAGCCCGGCAAACGGATTGAGGAGGAGATCTTCAATCAGAACAGGAAGTTCTTCCTAGGAGATCAGTCTATCTATAAAGGGTAGCCTGTCTCCCTTGCAGTGGAAAGAGCAAGAAGGATTAGAGGAAACTCATCCCTATTCCCCTACCTGTGGTCTTCAATCCCACCTGCCTAAAGACTATACCGAAGAGCAGAGCAGTAAATCCCTTCCATTCACTTTCCCTACCCTACTAAAGAGTCTAGTAGGTCCCCGGCCAATCAATAAGATCTTATAACTAGTTGTCCGCAGCCCGTCGATCCGCGAGCGGGCATAATCGTCAGTTCAGTTTTTCCCGGAGACAAACTACATTAACGATTGCCCCTATATAATGACGGTTGGCGACTGATCCTTCCTTTTGATCTCCTGCTGCTATCGATGTCGGGGCTGTCGAGTTGGTTTTCCATTGATCGAATTCTTCAACCGGTTGTTTTCTCCGACGGTCCCTATCTTCAATTTATGTTTGTTCGTATCCATTCCTTCCTCGCCACCAGCCGATCCGCGGAGAATGTACGCACCCGAAAGAAAGTGGATTTTCTTTCCCGATGACTGCCTGATTCAATTGTTTTGGGACGGCTAACTGAACACCGTACTTCTCGTATCCCTTTCCGCGAAAGGATTCTATTCCCTTACTAGCCAGTTCCATATCTCTGGATGCCTGGACCAAATGCCATACCAGATGAAATGCCAAACTCGCCGAGATAAGAGCTCCGTACTGAACTGATCGATGGATTGGCCCTTCCCCAAAGAGGATAAGCCTTCGGGGGTGGAAGCTGGCATCTATTAGATTCTTTGTTGACGGAAGGCGCTTACTAGAAGGGCGGGTGGTGGGAACGTCTTAACAGCGGAACGGTCAAAGGCAAGGGATAGACTCGATCGACCGGAAGGAGTGGAGGGCGGGGATTGATCCATACCATACGATTAAGATAGGGCGTTTACGTGCTTGGATCGGCTGCTTCCTCTCTTTCCGGTTCTTTTGGGATTAATCACTGAACGCGGGAGGCAAGGGATGGCACCATTGAATCAGCGAGATGTCCCGCGGTGTGGTGGCTCGCTCAAATGAAAGGGGCGGGTAGGGTGGGATGAGAGAGATATAACGGCAAAGGCGCCAGGACTATGAGTGGGGCCCTCGACAGCGATTTCAAATCATCAGCTTATTTGTTGAGGTGGGGTGATCGATCCATGGTGGGACATCCTTCAGTTTACGTCATAGGTGGGAAGAGAGTTCATTAGCGGGTGGGATGACCATAACGAGGGAAGGTGGTGGTGGAGATCTATCCGTCTCTAGGGCTATTGGGGCCGCGAGGCGGCTTTTTCTAAAGCGGAGAGGAACAGTAAATACAAGTATGAATTTTCGGTATTCAATTCATTCATCAAACTTCTTAAGATGAACGGCGGGAGAAGGGATACCTAATTCTTCGCCATTCTCGTTGAGCAAGTTGTATGAGTTATGGCCAACCTTTCCTAGTGGGCCTAACCAAAGTGAATAGAAAAACTATGCTGACCTTTGTCTCCAAGACGTGCCAGAGTGGGACCGTCGTCTCCTGGATCGAAGTTCTTCTGACAAGCATGCTTGTCAAAGGATTTCTTCATTCGATTTTGATGTTGCTTCATATATCTTTCGATAAGCTTTTTGAAGCAGTTTTCTTCCAATTCGAGTAGTTGCCAAAATATACGGGCTAGATCGATGCTTTATCATCCTGGATGCTGAGGTAAAGTGCACTCAATTCCAGAGGGACTGGAAGTCAAACTGGCCGAAAGGTTTTTGGTATCAAACTTTTCTCAGTGATGCGATCAGCCTGGCATCCGTCTTTCGTGCCACTGCTTCTGATAGTGAACCTGGACACTCATTTCGTTCCTCTGCTGATAATAGAATGAGAATGGAAAGTTAGAACTTTCAAGAGCGAAACATTCACTAGTATACTTATCAGTCCTGCAATTACTATAGCAATTGCAGCCATTTTCTATTATTCTCTCTAACCCTCTAACTAGCCCAATGGACAAGGCGTCGTTTATAGATTCGTCGACTTGCGCCAGTCCGGTCGCCAATCGTCGACAATTTTCATTGTCAAGATACTCTAGTGCATGGAATGCCCTGTTGCTGACATTGAAGAAGAATCCATGAACAGAAGACTTAACGAGGATGTACTGCCCATCACCGACTTCACAAGGGGTCGACATTTCCGAAGAATGAAATTCTTTCAAGAGTCCACGCGAATCAGTAACCTGACGTTAGCGCGGATCAACTTGATCAATCAACTCCATTTGGCTGGCCTGGCCCTCTGATTCGAATTAGTGTGGATCGGCTCTGTGATTCGCGCGAAGGCGATTCGCCTCTTACGCGTTAACACGAAGAGTCTTTCAATCGGGCGGCGGAATATCGACGACGATTCAGAGACTCGAAGACCTAAACTTAAGACAGGCTGGGCTACCCACGATTCGATGACTCAAATCCCACATGCTCCTACTTGGTGAATCTGGCGACTTGGCGAGTGCGCGAATGGGAATGGGTGGGCGAGTGGCCGATAGTTCAACTCGGCGATTGGATGATCCAGACAACTTGGTGCTGCCTATCTAGTATCTAAAGGCGACTGGGAACGCGAAGCGACATCTAAAGTGACATGAAACTCGAGCATCTACTTTGCGGTACTGCAGTTGTCACTTCATCTTAAAGCAAAGGATTATGCCGGCATCCTTTGCCCAACACAACATTAGGGCCGTCCAGATTTTGAAAGATCACTACTCCCGAGATACTGCCGCTTTTCATTAGGAAAAGCCGTATGAAAACCTGCAAAAGAAAACGCACGGAAACGGTCAGTCACAAGCACGACCTGTAAGGTAGGGCATGCGTTACAGGAAAGTGAAGGCGACCCCATATTCTCAACATGACAAAACCGACCTGGTGGAAAATGAGATAAATAAAGAAGAATGGAAGAGGGATCGATCGGTGACTGGAGCAAAGGGCAGGACGTCGAGTGCTGCAAATGAGCGGCTAACTCCCTCTGCTCCTAAGAGGAGAGAAGCTTCAGCCTGTAACATTGAATTTCGACACGCTTGTCACAGTAATTGTAGTATTAGACATTGTATCAGCCGGCCAGCAGTGAAACAGTGTTTGGTATTGAAACATTTTTGCCTACATTGGTGTACGGATCTTTGCTTTCTTTTGATGTGTGATGCACGTCAAGTGCAGTAGAACAAATTACTGGACCAGCTGTAGCTTTTCCTTTTCATTGGATTTGATTTATCTTCAGTCTAGCCGTTCTTCCTGTGAGTTGAAACCGTGCATTTATTGGACATTCGGTCCTGGTTGTGCTCTACGAAAGTGCGAAGGGCGTGTTTCACCCTAGGTCTAATCTGAATAGTGGGCAGACATCGTCGTCTGGATGCGACGTGGGCAGACTGCTATGGAACCGTAGGCTAGAAGAATCGAATCAGGTAGATTGCTAACGCCTGTTTCATTAACCGAAGTGAGCCTGCTTGAATGTCCAAGCAGTGGTTTAGTTGTTTGCCGTCCCTGCGCGACCTCGTCCGACGCTTCCCATAGGGAAGCAGACCGGACTGTAGCATGAGGAAGGGGATCAGCCAGAAGGGGCGCTTATACCTCGGGCCGATGTACCAGGTCTCTGCTTAAAAGGCGGTTTCTTTTCTTTCTTCTTCCATTCGTCGAAGAAAAGCTGTGCTCTTTCGGGAAGCTGGCCTTTTCGGACTTGATTGAATACTGTTGAAGATCAATCACTTTTATACTTAAGTCTTTCATTCATCCATTCAGTAACGCCTCAAAAAAGAAAGAAGAAACCCTGCTCATCTTGAGCCCTTAATTATAGATAGGGGGCGTGGACGTAGGAATAAATAGGCATGCATGCGGCACTATACTTGAATTATGCCCCGCCCGTCACTATCGAGCGAAGCTCCTGCTCGAAGCGGTTTACCTCCTTCCTATATTGGAGAGGTCGACTCCTTGCGTCACCATTGAATGAAAAGACCTGGCATTTCCACCTCTCCCCGCATACGGCTCTTTTCTGTTATCTTCGTCACGACCTGACGCCTAAATCTTTCTATAATTATCGCCGGCTCGGGGTTTAGTCGCTCGCCTCGTGCCTCGCCTTCCCTTACCGTAAACAGGGAAGGCTCGTCTACTCTCGGCTCGCTTGCTTCCTAATAACTTACATCAATAGATAGGAATTCTTCAATCTTTCTAATCAAAGAAAAGAATGAGGCGTCACGTAATTTATACAGAACCTCCGACGCTCCTCCTTATCATCAAAGGATATATAGAAAGGAGAATGTTTTGTTAATTGGGGAACACGACCTGGTGCTGTCCTCACCTCTGTCGGTCAGTAGCTGTTATCTTCCATTCGTCGGTGATCGGCGGATCGGATTTCTCTGTCTACTCCTCGCCCTCTTGTTCCAATGGAATGACTATATGTAACAAAGACTATGATCCTTTCTATATGACGTTCTTTGGGGCATATTCCGTAGAAACAAGATGACTCGGCCTTAGACTTTCCCGGTCGTTCTTTTGTGGAGTCGACGTTTGAGCTCTTTCGGTAGAAGAAGACTCGTCTCCTCCAGCCAGGTCTTGCTTCCTTCCTTTGTTACTACTAAGGTTTATAGGCGAAAGCCTCCTACCTACGGTAGCTGACGCAGCAAGACCAGAGGAATCGGATACGGATCTTTTCAGTCTCTTTCGCTTGGGCAAAGCAAAGAGGCAGGACTTTCGGAAGAAGGACCGGGAGTTGGACCGCTGAAGCTTCGGGAGAAGGGAAGGGACCCGGGCGGGCGAACGTCGACGACCAGGACAATTGATCAGATCTGACCATGGCCGGGAAGAAACATGAACAATCTGATCGGCCGGGCACGAACAGGGCATAGGATGAAACCCTTTCCTTCCTTTCTTCGATAGGGAACCGATGACGGCCGGTGACATGACAGGTCTATTTCGTTCATCGGGGGCTCCTGGTGGGGTTCATCGTAGGAATCTTTCTGGTTCCCGCTCCCTCCTTCCTGGCCCTCTTGCGTCACTATGAGTTCGCTTCCTACGAGCCCATGCGCGATCGTGCAAAGCGGTTAGGTTCGGTATTACGAATCCAGATACTATGGGATTGGACATCTGGCGATACACAACCTCCTCCCGGTGGGACAACCGGTAGTACGATTCAAGGAATTGGACACTCCCGGAACGCATATACCAAAAACTAGAGGGACCTAACCGCGGTAGAGGCTCCCTCTCCTTCTTTAGTAGCAATGTTCACTACTGCCGCTGTTGCGGAGCACCCGCCCGTAGGTGTTTAGTAGACATCGGTACGATTGTAGGATGTTAGAACTAATAAGGCGGAGTCTAGTAAAATTAACAACCATATCGCTCGCAGGTCTTTTCGACCGTATCATCGACCACGATCTAATCCCGCCCGCATTCGGGATCGGGCGGAGGTCGGTCAATAGCATAGCTATTATTGACCCGACCGCCGACAGGCCTACTTTCTTCAAGATACGAAACGAGCAGCCGGAAACGGCTGTCCCTATTGTATTTTAGATGGAGTCATCAACAGGGCTAAGAATCTGACCACAGTCAGTGGTACCCACGTTCTTCCGTGCTCGTAGGTTGACTCCCTATGCATCCCGACTAAGGTCTCACAAACGTGCATTTCCTTATGCATCCAGCCGCTTCACTAATGTGAATAGGTTATACAGAAGGGTGGGTTGGTTATATACTCTTATGCGCGTTCCTTCTTCGAACCTTTTGGTATGTATTGCCCTTCACTATAGATCAGATCCACCGGACGAGAAACTAAATTCCGCACTGCTGCTGAGTCGTCGGACTTATCCACCAAGGGATTCGTGGAATTTCAGTTTGTGGATTGCGTTGGGGAAATCTACCAAAGCTAGGCAGATAGATAGACTCCTTTCCCGCTGCTAAGGAGAGCAAGAAACAAAAGAAAATGATTGTTTTTAACCAGCGCCCCTTTTGGGTATGCGGGTACTAAGAGTCCTCTCACTACCAACCAGCAGACATCATCTGGCTGGGTCTTGCCGGTATCAACAACGAGAAAAACAAAAAATGGAAACAGCAACTAACTATGGCTCTTGGCCCAGACAACGTCCTAGGCGTAGGGAGATCGGAGCAACAGGGAACGCCTAGACGACGACGCCCGTCCTGGGCTGCAGTAAGTAGATCGAGAGGTCGTTCCGCCCCTTGTCCCCGAAGATGGGTAATATGTTCTCATACAATGTTGCTCCAATCTGACCTAGCTGGCGAGCGATCCCAGTCCGCGGCAGAGAACAAGACAGCAAGCGAGCGTACCTTTGTTCGCTTCTTCTCCACCAAGCACGGAAGTTTAAGGATAACTGTAGGTCGGTGGCTACCTAAGGAAACTCCGATTCGATCCGCCCCCGGCTGGGAGGCATCTACCTCATCCCGATCACAAGGAGAGGTTCACCATGATGGGGGTAAGGTACTTTTTTTTTTTCCGTTCCGGAAAGAATGAAATGCATAGGGGACCATCCTTTTTTGCGGCATGCTCCTCAGATTTACGGATTCGCAGGGGCTGTTCGCCCTACTTAGTTGACTGACAATGACAAAGGCTTGCGAAACTAAGTAGCGCCTTTTGAATTGAATCTTAAGTAGTCTATCAGTGGTGCGAAGCGGCTTTGCCCCTTTTCAGTAGGGGAGCGAAAGGTTATACCTTAGAAAGTCAGCGAACAGCGGTTCTTCTATGTAGGGTGTTCCCCTTTACTCTCCTAACGTCGAGCTGACGTGACTTCGTAACCTTTGCGTAGCGTAGTAGAATGAAGGCTACGCACCGACGCTCTCTTATCTATTAGCCTGACGCGTCTTCGCTAACTCGCTCGCCTACTATACTATACTATACTATACTATAGTATATACGGGTAGGCTAGGCTAACTCAGCCGCTGACTTCTACTAATCTAATGTAGGGGCTTTCGTCGCCTTTTCCTTTTGAAGAACCCATTCTCATTATCTTTCATAAGTAAAGTAGGCGAACCAGCAAGCAGCTTCTTCAGAAGGCGCGGGAGCCTCTGGGGTCTGGGGGACGGCGGGAGCCGTCACGTGATAGGGCGCTTGCGCTTACGTTTTCAGCTGGTCCGTCAGTAGCGTTGACAAAGAAGAACAGCCGGTTAAAAGACAGCTATATATCTATATAGGCCAGCTTGACAAGCTACCTTTCCTCTTGATCTGAGGTGCGAAGAGAAACATCTCTTTTTATGACTTCCACTTCTCGATCCCGGCCCGGAAAAGTGACCGACCAGGGCCCTATTGATGAATGAAAGAAAGGGTTTATGAGCCCTAGCCCTGTAAGCCCACACCTGTGTAGAGTAGATCGTTCAACACCTGCGGCACAAACCCATTTTGACCCATTGGTCCTAGTATCATAGGCGACCGAACGGCCGCCCCTAATTACTAGACCGACCTGCTGTAATAATTCCATAAACACCTAGCGAAGAT